AGAAGAGAACAAAATCACGGAAAACCCGTGGATAAAAATCTCGGAAGCCTGGGATTTCGTTCCATATCCACAAGGAACAAGAAGTTTAATTTTAATAATTCAATCTATTTTTAGAAAATATATTTTATTACCTTCATTGATAATAGTTAAAAACATTGGGCGTATTTTATTAGCCCAATCTCCCGAATGGGTTGAAGACTTCGATGAATGGAATAGAGAAAGGCATATTATATGTACCTATACTGGTGTTCAAGTATCAGAACTCGAACTTCCTAGAAATTGGTTTAAAGATGGTATTCAGATAAAAATAGTATTTCCTTTCTATTTGAAACCCTGGCACAGATCTAAATTGAGACCCTCTTTTTCTTCTTATAAAGATATAAAGAAAGAACAACAAAAGTTTTATTTTTTAACGGCTTCGGGAACGCAAATGAACCTTACCCTTGGTTCTGTTTCCCCAAAACCCTCCTTTTTTAAACCTATTTTTAAAGAACTAAAAAAAAAAACTCGAAAAACAAAAAATAATCATTTTCAAGATTCAAAAGAACCAAAAGGAGTGGTTATCAAAAACGTTTTATTTCTGTTTATAAAAAAAATAAAAAAAGAACTCTTAAAAGTATATCCAACTCGATTCTTTATATTGAGAAAGGTGTACGAATCCGGCGAAACTAACCAAAAAAAAGATGATATAATCAGGAATCAGATAATTCACGACTCATTTATAAAAATGAAATCTACAGATAATACAAATTATTCACTAAGAAAAAAAAAAATGAAAAATCTGACTGATAGAACAAGCACAATCAGAAAGAAAACAAAGGGTCTTACGAAAGAAAAAAACAGTAACGCCAAGAAAAGAAGTAGTCCTAACAAAACAAGTTATACTCTAAAAGAAAAATCACCAAAAAATTTTTGGAAAATATTAAAAATAAAAAGAAGAAGCACTCGATTAATCTATAAATTAGATTTTTTTCTAAGAATTTTCATTAAAAGAATATACATCGATATCTTTCTATGTATCATTCATATTGCCAGAATTCCTACACAACAAGTTCTTGAATCAATAAATTTTTTTTTGAATAAATACATTTACAATGAAAAAACAAACCAAGAAAAAAAAAAAAAAGAAATTCACTTTATTTCGACTCTAAAAAGTGCACTTTACAATATTAAGAATAGTAAGAGGAATTCACATCTTTTTTTTTCCTTATCCTCCTTATCACAAGCATATGTATTTTACACATTATCACAAACCCAAGTTATTAATTTGTATAATAATAAGTTAAGATCTATTCTGGAGTATCATGGAACTCCCTTTTTTCTTAAGACTGCAATAAAAAATTCTTTTGTAACACAAGGAGTATTTCATTCCGAATTAAGACATACGAAACCTCCAAGTTCTGAAACGAAGCAATGGAAAAACTGGTTAAGAGGTCATTATCAATACAATTTATCTCAGATTAGATGGTCTGGATTAATACCACAAAAATGGCGAACTACAATCAATGAGGGTACTATGGCCCAAAATAAAGATTTAACAGAATGGAATTCGTATGAAAAAGACCAATTACTTTATCACAAAAAACAAAAGGATTTTAAAGTATATCCATTACCAAGCCAAAAATACAATTTTACTAAATACTATATATATGATTTTTTATCATATAAATCTATTAATTCTGAAATTAAGAAGTCCTCATATATTATTTATGGATCACCATCAGAATTAAATAACAACCAAAAAATTACCTTTAATTACAACAATTCTAAAAAAAAATTATTTGAAAGCCTGGAGGAAATTCCTATCAATCGTTATCTAGAAAAGGGTAATATTATGTATATACAAAAAAATACAAATAGAAAATATTTTGATTGGACAATTCTCAACTTTTTTCTAAGGAAAAAAAAAGATATCGAAGCCTGGACCAAAATGGATTATAACAGTAATATAAATACTAAGCTTGGAAGTAAAAATTACCAAAAATTTGATAAAATGAATAAAAACGATATTTTTTATCTGACGATTCATCAAGATTTAGAAAGAAATCCAATCAATAACAAGAAACTCTTTTTTGATTGGATGGAAATGAATGAAGAAATACTAAACCCAATATCGACAAATCCGAAACTTCCGTTCTTTCCAGAATTTGTGACACTTTATAATGTATACAAAATAAAACCATGGATTATACCAAGCAAATTACTTTTTGTTAATTTGAATAAAAAAAAAAACATCAATGAAAATAAAAAATGGAATTTTTTTAGACCATCGAATGAAAAAAGATATTCTGAATTAATGAATCAAAATCAAGAAGAAAAAGAACTCGTAGGCCGAAGAGACCTTAGATCATATGCACAAAACCGAGATAAAATGAAAAAACAATACAAGATCCGGAATAAGATGAGACCAGAAATTATTTTCTTACGGAAACACTATTTGCTTTTTCAATGGATAATAGACGATGGTTTAATTCCGAATTTAACTGAAAGAATGATCAAT